GCCAGTGTAGCTTAAATAAAGCATGACACTGAAGATGTCAAGATGAACCCTAAAAAGTTCCACAGGCATAAAGGCTTGGTCCTGACTTTACTACAAGCTTTAACCCAATTTATACATGCAAGTATCCGCATCCCCGTGAGAATGCCCTCAATCCCCCGACCGGGGACGAGGAGCCGGCATCAGGCACATATCCATTAGCCCAAGACGCCTTGCTAAGCCACACCCCCAAGGGAATTCAGCAGTAATAAACATTAAGCCATAAGTGAAAACTTGACTTAGTTAGGGTTATAGAGGGTCGGTAAAATTCGTGCCAGCCACCGCGGTTATACGAAAGACCCTAGTTTATGGGTACGGCGTAAAGGGTGGTTAGGGAACAAACAAAATAAAGCTAAAGACCTCCTAAGCCGTCATACGCTCACGGAGGCACGAAGCCCAAACACGAAAGTAGCTTTACCAAACATGCCCGACTCCACGAAAGCTGGGAAACAAACTGGGATTAGATACCCCACTATGCCCAGCCCTAAACTTAGATGAAATTTTACAAAATCATCCGCCAGGGAACTACAAGCACAGCTTAAAACCCAAAGGACTTGGCGGTGCCTCAGATCCACCTAGAGGAGCCTGTTCTAGAACCGATAATCCCCGTTAAACCTCACCACCCCTTGTTTTTCCCGCCTATATACCGCCGTCGCCAGCTTACCCTGTGAAGGTTTAACAGTAAGCAAAATGGGTTCAACCCAAAACGTCAGGTCGAGGTGTAGCGCATGGGGTGGGAAGAAATGGGCTACATTTTCTACCACAGAATATTACGAATGGTATCCTGAAATATAATACCTGAAGGAGGATTTAGTAGTAAAAAGCAAATAGAGTGTCTTTTTGAATTAGGCTCTGAGGCGCGCACACACCGCCCGTCACTCTCCCCTTCCCATTACAATTAGCTAAACATAACTAATAACACATATTAAACTACGGGGAGGCAAGTCGTAACATGGTAAGTGTACCGGAAGGTGCACTTGGAATAATCAGGATATGGCTGAGACAGTTAAGCATCTCCCTTACACCGAGAAGACATCCATGCAAATTGGATTACCCTGAGCCAAATAGCTAGCTTAAACACCTAAACTTACACAACAATATCCAAAAAGTTTTACTTAACCCCAAACTTGAAACTAAAACATTCTCCCGCCCTAGTATGAGTGACAGAAAAGGCTCAACAAAGCAATAAAAAAGTACCGTAAGGGAAAGCTGAAAGAGAAATGAAACAAAACATCTAAGCCCAACAAAGCAGAGATTAGCCCTCGTACCTTTTGCATCATGATTTAGCCAGCCACTCTGAGCAAAGAGTACTTTAGTTCAAGACCCCGAAACTAGGTGAGCTACCCCAAGACAGCCTATTATAGGGCCAACCCGTCTCTGTGGCAAAAGAGTGGGAAGATCTTCGGGTAGGGGTGACAGACCTACCGAACCTAGTTATAGCTGGTTGCCTAAAAAATGGATAGAAGTTCAGCCTTGCCCTCCTCACCTCACAAAAAGTTACCACTAACCTATGAACCTGAGAAACATGCAAGAGTTAGTCAGAGGGGGTACAGCCCCTCTGAAAAGGGACACAACCCTATTCAGGAGGTTAAAGATTATACTAGACAAGATTATTGCTTCAGTGGGCCTAAAAGCAGCCACCTGAACAGAAAGCGTTAAAGCTCAAGCAACCCAAAAATCTATTATCCAAATAATTACATCTTAAACCCCTAACCATATTAGGCCTTTCCATGCCAACATGGAAGTGATACTGCTAAAATGAGTAATAAGAAGAATTCATTCTTCTCCTGGCTCACGTGTAATCTAGATCGGACCATCCACTAGCCATTAACGAACCCATCCAAAGAGAGTAATGTGACTAAAAAAATAACCAAGAAAAAATCACAATTCATAATCGTTAACCCCACACTGGAGAGCCCACAAGGAAAGACAAAAAGAAGAGGAAGGAACTCGGCAAACACAAGCCTCGCCTGTTTACCAAAAACATCGCCTCCCGCAAAAATCAATGTATAGGAGGTCCTGCCTGCCCAGTGACTATAAGTTAAACGGCCGCGGTATTTTGACCGTGCAAAGGTAGCGCAATCACTTGTCTTTTAAATGAAGACCTGTATGAATGGTGGAACGAGGGCTTAACTGTCTCCCCCTTCTAGTCAATGAAATTGATCTACCCGTGCAGAAGCGGGTATAATAATACAAGACGAGAAGACCCTTTGGAGCTTAAGATAAAAGACCAACTATGTCAAAAGTCCTAAAAAAGACTAAACCAAATAGTACTGGGCCTAATCTTCGGTTGGGGTGACCACGGGAGAAAACAAAGCTCCCATGCGGATTGGGGTAATTCCCTAAAACTAAGAGAGACATCTCTAAGACGCAGAACATCTGACCATAAAGATCCGGCTACATGCCGACCAACGGACCAAGTTACCCTAGGGATAACAGCGCAATCCCCTTCCAGAGTCCATATCGACAAGGGGGTTTACGACCTCGATGTTGGATCAGGACATCCTAATGGTGCAGCCGCTATTAAGGGTTCGTTTGTTCAACGATTAAAGTCCTACGTGATCTGAGTTCAGACCGGAGCAATCCAGGTCAGTTTCTATCTGTAATGCTATTTTTCCTAGTACGAAAGGACCGGAAAAATGGGGCCCATATTCTAAATATGCCCCTTCCTAACTTAATGAAAACAACTAAATTAAATAAAAAGTAAAGCATAACCCCTAAATCAAGATAAGATCTTACTAAGGTGGCAGAGCCCGGCAATTGCAAAAGGCCTAAGCCCTTTCAACCGGAGGTTCAAATCCTCCCCTTAGTTATGCTAGCTTTACTAATAACACATTTAATTAATCCCCTAGCCTATATTATTCCAGTACTACTAGCCGTAGCCTTCCTAACACTAATTGAACGAAAAGTTCTAGGCTACATACAACACCGAAAAGGCCCAAATGTAGTAGGCCCCTACGGCCTCTTACAACCAATCGCAGATGGAGTTAAACTATTCATTAAGGAACCAGTACGCCCATCCACCTCTTCACCTTTTCTTTTTCTTGCCACTCCTATACTTGCTCTAACCCTAGCCCTTACTCTCTGAGCCCCCATACCAATCCCTCATCCTGTAACAGACCTAAACCTAGGAGTTTTATTTGTCCTAGCCATCTCCAGCTTGGCTGTATATTCCATCCTAGGCTCAGGCTGAGCATCCAACTCAAAATACGCTCTCATTGGAGCCCTCCGTGCCGTAGCCCAAACAATTTCCTACGAAGTAAGCCTTGGGCTAATTCTCCTATCCGTAATTGTATTTACTGGAGGCTTTACATTACAAATATTTAACACCACCCAAGAAACCATTTGACTTCTATTCCCAGCCTGGCCTCTAGCAACAATATGATATATCTCCACACTAGCAGAAACAAACCGAGCCCCATTCGACCTAACTGAGGGTGAATCAGAACTAGTATCAGGCTTTAACGTAGAATATGCTGGAGGACCATTCGCACTATTTTTCCTAGCCGAATACGCCAATATTCTCCTTATAAACACCTTATCAGCTATTCTATTCTTAGGAGCATCACATACAGTCTTATTTCCAGAATTAACTTCAACAAATATTATAACAAAAGCTGCACTCCTTTCAATTTTATTCCTATGAGTACGAGCCTCCTACCCCCGATTCCGATATGATCAACTAATACATCTGGTCTGAAAAAATTTTTTACCAATAACCCTAGCCTTAGTTCTCTGACATCTCGCCCTCCCAATTGCACTAGCTGGACTTCCACCTCAACTATAACCACGGAGCTGTGCCTGAATGCCCAAGGACCACTTTGATAGAGTGACTTATGGAGGCTAAAATCCTCCCAGCTCCTTTGGAAAGAAGGGACTCGAACCCATATCCTAGAGATCAAAACTCCAAGTGTTTCCACTACACCACTTTCCAGTAAGATCAGCTAAAATAAGCTTTTGGGCCCATACCCCAAAAATGTAGGTTAAACTCCTTCTCTTACTAATGAATCCTTACGTCCTAACCATCTTCCTACTAAGCCTGGGCCTAGGCACAACATTAACCTTCGCTAGCTCCCACTGACTCCTAGCCTGAATAGGACTAGAAATTAATACCCTAGCTATCCTTCCACTAATAGCCCAACACCACCATCCCCGATCAGTAGAAGCCACCACCAAATATTTTCTAGCCCAAGCAACTGCAGCAGCTACCATTCTATTTGCAAGCATAACAAACGCATGAATTACAGGAGAATGAAACATTACCCTCATATCCAATCCAACCGCTACCATTATAATTACAACAGCCCTAGCCATAAAAGTAGGCCTAGCACCAATACACTTTTGAATGCCCCCAGTACTTCAAGGATTAGACCTCACCACTGGACTAATCATGGCAACATGACAAAAACTAGCACCATTCGCACTACTTATTCAAGTAGCCCCAACTACACACCCAACACTACTAACTGCACTAGGACTTCTCTCCACCTTTATCGGCGGCTGAGGAGGATTAAACCAAACCCAACTACGAAAAATACTAGCCTATTCATCAATTGCCCATCTAGGTTGAATAATTATTGTAATTCAATTTATACCACAACTAACCCTACTAACCCTAAGTATCTATATTATCATAACATCTGCAGCATTCCTAACATTCAAAATACTTCTCAGCACAAAAATTAATATACTAGCCATAACCTGATCCAAAACCCCAATCATCACAACAACCACTGCCCTAGTCCTCCTCTCTCTTGGAGGCCTCCCCCCATTAACAGGCTTTATACCAAAATGACTAATCCTGCAAGAACTAACAAAACAAGAATTACCTCTTACTGCAACCATCCTTGCCCTCAGCGCTTTACTGAGCTTGTACTTTTACCTACGTCTATGTTATGCCATAGCCCTAACAATTGCCCCAAATACAAACAACTCTACAACCCCCTGACGCCTAACAAATACACAAACAACGCTACCACTAGCTATTTTTACAACATTAACTCTCACACTTCTCCCTCTAACACCAGCTATTCAAGCACTAGCCTACTAGGGATTTAGGATAGCACCAGACCAAAAGCCTTCAAAGCTTTAAGCAGGAGTGAAAATCTCCTAATCCCTGAATAAGACTTGCAGGACTTTATCCCACATCTTCTGAATGCAACCCAGACACTTTAATTAAGCTAAAGCCTTGCTAGATGAGAAGGCCTCGATCCTACAAACTCTTAGTTAACAGCTAAGCGCCCAAACCAGCGAGCATTCATCTACCTTTCCCCGCCGCCTAGAAACGAGGCGGGGAAAGCCCCGGCAGGCAATTAGCCCGCTCCTTCAGATTTGCAATCTGATGTGCCAAACACCACGAGGCTTGATAGGAAGAGGACTTGAACCTCTGTTCATGGAGCTACAATCCACCGCCTAACCCTCGGCCATCCTACCTGTGACGATCGCACGCTGATTCTTCTCTACTAACCACAAAGACATTGGCACCCTTTACTTAGTATTTGGTGCCTGAGCCGGAATGGTTGGCACAGCTCTCAGCCTTTTAATTCGGGCTGAGTTGAGCCAACCCGGCTCCTTACTAGGTGATGACCAAATTTATAATGTCATCGTTACTGCACATGCCTTCGTAATAATTTTCTTTATAGTAATGCCAATTATAATTGGGGGTTTTGGAAACTGACTAGTCCCACTAATGATTGGAGCACCCGATATGGCCTTCCCACGAATAAATAATATGAGCTTCTGACTTCTCCCCCCATCGTTCCTTCTCTTGTTAGCTTCCTCAGGAGTTGAAGCAGGGGCAGGAACAGGTTGAACTGTATATCCACCCCTCGCTGGAAATCTAGCCCACGCAGGAGCCTCAGTTGACCTAACCATCTTTTCACTTCACCTGGCTGGTGTTTCTTCAATTTTAGGAGCAATTAACTTTATTACTACCATTATTAACATAAAACCCCCAGCTATTTCCCAATATCAAACTCCTTTGTTTGTATGGGCTGTACTTGTCACAGCTGTTTTACTCCTGCTCTCACTACCAGTTCTAGCTGCTGGTATCACAATGTTGCTTACAGACCGAAATTTAAATACCACCTTCTTTGACCCTGCAGGGGGTGGGGACCCAATCCTCTACCAACACTTATTTTGATTCTTTGGCCACCCAGAAGTATATATTTTAATTCTACCAGGATTTGGTATAATCTCACATATTGTAGCTTATTACGCAGGAAAAAAAGAACCATTCGGATATATGGGAATGGTCTGAGCTATAATGGCCATCGGCCTCCTAGGCTTTATTGTATGAGCCCATCATATGTTTACAGTTGGCATGGACGTAGATACCCGTGCTTACTTTACATCCGCAACTATAATTATTGCCATTCCAACAGGGGTAAAAGTATTCAGCTGGCTAGCCACACTACACGGAGGATCCATCAAATGAGAAACACCTCTATTATGGGCCCTAGGATTTATTTTCCTATTTACAGTCGGTGGTTTAACAGGAATTGTCCTAGCCAATTCATCCATTGATATTGTACTACATGACACTTACTACGTAGTTGCCCACTTCCATTATGTCTTATCTATAGGAGCCGTCTTCGCCATTATGGGTGCATTCGTACATTGATTCCCTCTATTTACAGGATATACCCTTCACAGCACTTGAACAAAAATTCACTTTGGAGTAATATTCGTTGGAGTTAACCTAACCTTTTTCCCACAACATTTCCTAGGCTTAGCTGGTATACCACGACGATATTCTGATTATCCAGACGCCTATACTCTTTGAAATACTATTTCTTCAATTGGCTCTCTAGTATCCTTAGTTGCCGTAATTATATTCCTATTTATTTTATGAGAAGCATTCACTGCTAAACGAGAAGTTCTAGCAGTAGAACTTACACCTACAAACTCAGAATGACTACACGGATGCCCACCCCCATACCACACATTTGAAGAACCGGCATTTGTTCAAGTCCGAACAAATTAACGAGAAAGGAAGGAATCGAACCCCCGTAAACTAGTTTCAAGCCAGTCACATAACCACTCTGCCACTTTCTTTTATAAGGTGTTAGTAAAATAGAATATTACGCTGCTTTGTCAAGGCAGCATTGCTGGTTAAAATCCTGCGCACCTTAAGCTCAACAGCTTAATGGCACATCCCTCACAACTAGGATTCCAAGACGCGGCCTCGCCTGTAATAGAAGAACTTCTACATTTCCATGACCATGCCTTAATAATTGTACTTTTAATTAGCACTCTAGTTCTATATATTATTCTTCTAATAGTTTCCACTAAACTCACTAACAAATATATTCTAGACTCCCAAGAAATCGAAATTGTATGAACTATCTTGCCAGCAGCAATTCTTATTCTCATTGCCCTCCCATCTCTCCGAATCCTCTACCTAATAGATGAAGTTAATGATCCACATCTAACTGTAAAAGCTATAGGACATCAATGATATTGAAGCTATGAATATACAGACTATGAAGATTTAGCTTTTGACTCCTACATAGTACCAACTCAAGATTTAACCCCAGGTCAATTTCGACTACTTGAAACTGACCACCGAATAGTTGTCCCAATAGAATCCCCAGTACGAGTCCTAGTCTCAGCTGAAGACGTACTACACTCCTGAGCTGTCCCAGCTTTAGGAGTTAAAATAGACGCCGTACCCGGACGCTTAAATCAAACAGCGTTTATTGCCTCCCGCCCTGGAGTATTCTACGGACAATGTTCTGAAATCTGCGGAGCCAATCACAGCTTTATACCAATTGTAGTAGAAGCCGTTCCACTAGAACATTTTGAGAACTGATCCTCCATCATACTTGAAGACGCCTCACTAGGAAGCTAAATAGGGATTAGCGTTAGCCTTTTAAGCTAAAGTTTGGTGACTCCCAACCACCCCTAGTGACATGCCTCAGCTAAACCCAGCCCCATGATTCGCAATTCTCGTGTTTTCTTGACTAGTATTTCTAGCAGTAGTTCCAAACAAAGTTTTAAACCACACCTTTACAAATGAACTAGCATCCATCAGCTCACAAAAACTTAAATCAGAAACTTGAAACTGACCATGGCACTAAACTTATTTGACCAATTTATGAGCCCTACATTCCTAGGTATTCCCCTAATTGCCATCGCATTAACTCTACCATGAATCCTTGTCCCATCCCCCTCTAAACGATGGCAGGATAACCGCCTAATTACTCTCCAAAACTGATTTGTTAAATCCTTTACACACCAACTACTAACCCCACTAAATCCAGGAGGGCACAAATGAGCCCTAATCCTAACATCCTTAATAATTTTTATCCTATCCCTTAATATGTTGGGCCTACTACCATACACTTTCACCCCAACAACTCAACTATCTCTAAATATAGGCCTCGCTGTCCCACTCTGACTAGCCACAGTTATTATTGGACTACGTAATCAGCCTACAGTGGCTCTTGGACACCTTCTTCCAGAAGGAACCCCAGTTCCCCTTATTCCAGTATTAATTATCATTGAAACCATCAGCTTATTCATTCGACCTCTCGCCTTAGGTGTACGACTAACAGCCAACCTTACCGCTGGTCACCTACTAATTCAACTTATTTCAACCGCAACATTCGTTCTCCTACCAATAATAACAACAGTAGCACTCTTCACTGCCACTCTCCTAATTCTCCTTACTCTTCTAGAGGTAGCAGTTGCCATAATCCAAGCATATGTATTTGTACTATTATTAAGCCTATACTTACAAGAAAACGTCTAATGGCCCACCAAGCACACGCATACCACATGGTAGACCCAAGCCCATGACCCCTAACAGGTGCAGTAGCTGCTCTTTTAATAACATCAGGTCTTGCAATCTGATTTCACTTTCACTCAACTACCCTAATATCACTAGGCCTAATTCTACTACTATTAACAATATACCAATGATGACGAGATATTATCCGAGAAGGAACCTTTCAAGGACACCATACCCCACCTGTCCAAAAAGGCCTACGATACGGAATAATTTTATTTATTACATCCGAAGTTTTCTTCTTCCTAGGCTTTTTCTGAGCCTTCTACCACTCCAGCCTAGCCCCTACACCAGAACTAGGAGGATGCTGACCCCCTACAGGAATCGTCCCACTAGACCCTTTTGAAGTCCCACTCCTTAATACAGCCGTTCTTCTGGCTTCTGGTGTAACAGTTACATGGGCCCATCATAGCCTTATAGAAGGGGAACGAAAACAAGCCATTCAATCACTTACCCTAACAATTCTACTAGGATTCTACTTCACCGCACTCCAAGCTATAGAATATTATGAAGCTCCATTTACAATCGCTGATGGCGTTTATGGTTCAACATTCTTTGTAGCCACAGGATTCCACGGACTCCATGTAATTATTGGTTCAACTTTCCTAGCCGTCTGCCTTCTCCGACAAATCCAATATCACTTTACATCCGGTCATCACTTTGGATTCGAAGCAGCCGCCTGATACTGACATTTCGTAGACGTCGTATGACTGTTCCTATACGTCTCTATTTACTGATGAGGCTCATATCTTTCTAGTATTAACGTTAGTACGAGTGACTTCCAATCACCTAGTCTTGGTTCAATCCCAAGGAAAGATAATGAATTTAGTCATAACAATTCTCTTTATTACTACCGCCCTATCTTTAATTCTCGCCATAGTATCTTTCTGACTACCCCAAATAACCCCAGACGCAGAAAAACTATCTCCCTACGAATGTGGCTTCGACCCCTTAGGATCTGCACGCCTACCATTTTCCCTACGCTTCTTCCTTGTTGCCATTTTATTTTTACTGTTCGACTTAGAAATTGCCCTACTCTTACCCCTACCCTGAGGCAACCAACTACCCAATCCAACAGACACCTTTTTGTTAGCCGCAGCCGTCCTTATTCTTCTTACACTCGGATTAATTTATGAATGAACCCAAGGAGGTCTAGAATGGGCCGAATAGGGGGTTAGTCCAAAATAAGACCTCTGATTTCGGCTCAGAAAACCGTGGTTTAAATCCACGACCCCCTTATGACACCAGTACACTTCAGCTTTACCTCAGCATTTATTTTAGCATTAACAGGCCTAGCATTCCATCGTACTCACCTCTTATCAGCCCTTTTATGTCTAGAAGGCATAATACTATCCCTATTTATTGCTCTAGCTCTATGAGCCTTACAATTGGAAGCAACAACCTTCTCCGCAGCTCCTATATTACTGCTAGCATTCTCAGCCTGCGAAGCTAGTGCTGGGTTGGCTCTCCTAGTAGCCACAGCCCGTACTCACGGCACAGACCGTCTAAAAGCCCTAAATCTTTTACAATGCTAAAAATTCTAATTCCAACAATTATGCTATTTCCCACAATCTGACTTACCTCACCAAAATGACTATGAGCCCTTACCACCGCTCAAAGCCTTTTCATCGCCCTTATTAGCCTCCTATGATTAAAATGAGACTCAGAAACAGGATGAACAACATCAAATCTCTATATAGGAACCGACCCCTTATCTACCCCTCTTCTAGTCTTAACTTGCTGACTCTTACCGCTCATAATTCTGGCCAGTCAAAACCATATTAAACCAGAACCAGTAAATCGTCAACGAACTTACATTACATTACTTGCTTCCCTGCAAACTTTCCTAATTATAGCATTTGGTGCCACAGAGATCATTATATTTTATGTAATATTTGAAGCAACCCTAATCCCAACTCTAATTATTATTACTCGCTGAGGTAATCAAACAGAACGATTAAATGCAGGCACCTACTTTTTATTTTATACTCTAGCAGGATCCCTACCCTTATTAGTAGCCCTTCTACTCCTTCATCAAAACACAGGAACCCTATCTATACTAGTTATTCAATATTCTCAACCCATATTACTCCACTCCTGAGGAGACAAAATCTGATGAGCTGGCTGTCTAATTGCTTTCTTGGTAAAAATGCCCCTTTACGGAGTACATCTCTGATTACCAAAAGCCCATGTAGAAGCACCAGTAGCAGGTTCAATAGTCCTAGCTGCAATTCTACTAAAACTTGGAGGCTATGGGATAATACGAATAATAGTTATACTAGACCCATTATCTAAAGACATAGCATATCCCTTCATTATTCTTGCCCTCTGAGGCATTATTATAACAGGCTCTATTTGCCTTCGTCAAACAGACTTAAAATCACTCATCGCTTATTCATCAGTTAGCCACATAGGCTTGGTGGCAGGAGGAATCTTAATTCAAACCCCATGAGGATTCACCGGTGCAATTATTCTAATAATTGCCCACGGACTAGTATCCTCAGCCCTATTCTGCCTAGCCAACACTACATATGAACGAACACACAGCCGAACTATAATTCTTGCCCGAGGCCTACAAATTATCTTTCCACTTACCGCTACTTGATGATTCATCGCTAATTTAGCAAACCTAGCTCTCCCTCCCCTACCTAACCTAATAGGAGAAATCATTATTATTACAGCAATATTCAACTGATCCCCACTAACCCTCATCCTAACTGGAACAGGCACACTAATTACAGCAGCCTATTCCCTTTACCTCTTCCTAATAACACAACGGGGACCCCTCCCAACCCACATCACAAACCTCCAACCCTTTCACACCCGAGAACACCTACTAATAACTCTACACCTGCTCCCAATCATCCTCCTAATTACAAAACCAGAACTTATATGAGGATGGTGATATTGTAGATATAGTTTAACCCAAAACATTAGATTGTGGTTCTAAAAATAGAGGTTAAAATCCTCTTATCCACCGAGAGAGGCTAGAAGCAATAAGGACTGCTAATCCCTATCTCCATGGTTAAATTCCATGGCTCACTCGAGCTTCTAAAGGATAACAGTTCATCCATTGGTCTTAGGAACCAAAAACTCTTGGTGCAAATCCAAGTAGCAGCTATGACAAATCTAGTAATATCATCCACCCTTATACTAATACTAGTTACACTAATACTCCCACTATTAATAACTCTACAACCAAAACCCCTAAACCCCAACTGAGCCTCCACACACGTCAAAACAGCTGTAGCCACCGCATTCTTTATTAGTTTAATTCCCCTAGTATTTTTTCTAGACCAAGGAACAGAAAACATCATTACCAATACACATTGAATAAATATTATGACCTTCAACATTAATATTAGTTTTAAATTCGACCACTACTCCATCATCTTTACACCAATTGCCCTTTATGTTACATGATCAATTCTAGAATTCGCACTATGATATATGCACACCGACCCAAACATTAACCGATTCTTCAAATATCTTCTCCTTTTTCTAGTAGCTATAATCATTCTAGTTACTGCTAACAACCTCTTCCAACTATTTATTGGCTGAGAAGGTGTAGGCATCATATCTTTTTTACTAATTGGTTGATGACATGGACGAACCGACGCCAATACTGCAGCTCTCCAAGCCGTCCTATATAACCGAGTCGGTGATATCGGATTAATTTTAGCCACAGCTTGAATTGCAATAAACCTAAATTCCTGAGAAATTCCACAAATCTTCATAATATCAAAAGACTTCAACATAACTCTTCCCCTAATTGGACTTATCATTGCAGCTACAGGAAAATCAGCCCAATTTGGCCTACACCCCTGACTTCCCTCAGCAATAGAAGGTCCAACTCCAGTGTCCGCCCTACTACACTCAAGTACTATAGTAGTTGCTGGAATTTTCCTTCTAATCCGACTCCATCCCCTAATAGAAAATAACCAACTAGCTCTCACCATTTGCCTATGCCTAGGTGCCTTAACTACCCTATTTACAGCTGCCTGCGCCCTAACCCAAAATGATATTAAAAAAATTGTAGCTTTCTCAACATCCAGCCAACTAGGCCTAATAATAGTAACTATTGGCCTAAACCAACCACAACTAGCTTTCCTACACATCTGCACGCATGCTTTCTTCAAAGCTATACTATTCTTATGTTCCGGATCTATTATTCACAGCCTCAACGATGAACAAGATATCCGGAAAATAGGAGGACTTCACAAACTTTTACCATTTACATCAACCTGCTTAACTATTGGCAGCCTAGCTCTAACCGGTACACCATTCCTAACTGGGTTCTTCTCAAAAGACGCCATTATCGAAGCCCTAAACACCTCCTACCTAAACGCCTGAGCCCTAACCCTAACCTTAATTGCCACCTCATTCACCGCAGTTTACAGCTTCCGAATCATCTTCTATGTAACTATGGGCACTCCACGATTTTTAACCCTCACTCCTATTAACGAAAATAACCCCCTAGTAATTAACCCAATTAAACGATTAGCCTGAGGAAGCATCATTGCAGGCTTAATTATTACATCAAATTTCCTCCCATCAAAAAATCCCGTTATGACAATACCCTACTCCCTAAAGCTCGCTGCACTAACAGTCACTATTATTGGATTAATTACCGCAATAGCCCTCTCAACCACAACCTTAACTCAAATTAAAATTACCCCAATCCTTCCTCTACATAATTCATCCAACATATTAGGATACTTCACCTCAATCATCCATCGTTTCACCCCAAAACTTAGCCTCACCCTAGGAAAACAAGCCACAAAATTCGACCTGCAATGATTAGAACTAGGACCCAAAGGAGCCGCCAATCTCCAACACATACTCTCATCAACATTTGATGCATGAAACAACAACATTATTAAAATTTACCTAACCATATACCTATTAACCACTGCCCTAATTATTACTGTACTTACTTTGTCCTAAACTGCACGAAGAGCCCCCCGACTCAAACCACGAGTCAATTCTAATACTACAAATAAACTCAACAATAAAACCCAAGCACACACAACCAACATTCCTCCACCATAAGAATACATTAAAGCAACCCCACTAGTGTCGCCCCGCAACATAAAAAACTCTTTAAACTCATCAACAACCACCCAATAATCCCCATATCAACTTCCTCAAGACCATCAAGCAGCCACTCCAACCCCTGATAAATATGCTAAAACATACCCCTTTACAGAACGGACACCCCAAGTTTCCGGAAAAGGATCAGCCGCCAGCGCCGCCGAATAAGCAAAAACCACCAACATCCCTCCCAAATAAATTAAAAACAATAACAAAGATAGCAACGAACCACCATGACCTACCAACACCCCACACCCCACACCCGCCGCAACAACCAACCCTAAAGCAGCAAAATAAGGTGCAGGATTAGAAGCCACACCAACTAAACCTATAACCAAACTCAATAAAAATAAATTAAGAATATAAGCCATAATTCCCACCCGGACTCTAACCGAGACTAGTGGCTTGAAAACCCACCGTTGTACTTCAACTACGAGAACTAATGGCCATCCGAAAAACTCACCCCCTACTTAAAATTGTCAACGACGCCCTAATTGATCTCCCCGCCCCTTCCAATATCTCCGCATGATGAAACTTCGGTTCACTTCTCCTACTATGCTTAATAGCACAAATTTTAACAGGACTATTCCTAGCAATACATTATACCTCTGACGTCTCAACTGCATTCTCATCTGTCGCCCACATCTGCCGAGATGTAAACTACGGTTGAGTTATCCGAAACTTACATGCCAACGGAGCATCCTTCTTCTTCATCTGCATTTATATGCACATTGGACGAGGCCTTTACTATGGCTCTTACACATATAAAGAAACATGAAACATTGGTGTAGTACTATTTCTTTTAGTAATAATAACCGCCTTCGTCGGTTATGTACTTCCTTGAGGCCAAATATCATTTTGAGGGGCAACCGTTATCACAAATCTCCTATCTGCCGTCCCCTACATTGGAGACAGCTTAGTCCAATGGATCTGAGGAGGCTTTTCTGTAGACAACGCAACCCTAACACGATTCTTCGCATTCCACTTCCTACTTCCATTCGCAATCATCGCAGCAACAATTCTACACGCCTTATTTCTACACGAAACAGGGTCCAACAACCCAATTGGCCTAAACTCAGACGCAGACAAAATCTCATTCCACCCATACTTCTCATATAAAGACCTCCTAGGATTCATTATTCTACTTACACTTCTAGCTTCTCTAGCCCTATTTTCACCAAACCTCCTAGGTGACCCAGAAAATTTCACTCCCGCTAATCCATTAGTAACCCCTCCACATATTAAACCAGAGTGGTATTTCCTATTTGCCTATGCTATCCTACGATCTATTCCTAATAAACTAGGAGGAGTCCTAGCACTACTATTTTCTATTTTAGTTTTAATAGTTGTTCCCCTACTACACACATCCAAACAACAAGGACTCACATTCCGACCAATCTCCCAAATCCTATTCTGAATCCTAGTAGCAGATGTAATAATTCTAACATGAATTGGAGGCATGCCTGTCGAAGATCCCTTCATTATTATCGGACAAATTGCCTCCATCCTCTACTTTATATTATTCCTTGTCCTAAACCCCCTAGCAGGCTTATTAGAAAATAAATTAATAAACTGAAATTGCCCTAGTAGCTTAGCACCTAAAGCGCCGGTCTTGTAATCCGGAGATCGAAGGTTAAAATCCTCCCTAGTGCCAGAAAAGAGAGATTCTAACTCCCACCCCTAACTCCCAAAGCTAGGATTCTAAACTAAACTATTTTCTGACGGCATAATACATATTATGTATATATTACATTATGGTATTAATACATATTATGTATATATTACATTATGGTATTAATACATATTATGTATATATTACATTATGGTATTAATACATATTATGTATATATTACATTATGGTATTAATACATATTATGTATATATTACATCACCTTATTTAAAGGCATAATCTCTTGACTCAACATACCTAGTTAAGAACAATTAAAAATGTAGTAAGAAATCACCAATACTGTAAAAAAGGTATTATATTCATGAAAAGTCAAGGACAATTATTATAAAAATCCACATAACTGAATTATTACTGGCATTTGATTATTGATTTAAGTCCTGTAAATATCATGACTCACCATGCCAAGGCATTCTTTCAACGTGCATTTGGTATTTTTTATTTTTAAGTCACTTTCATTTAACATATACAAGTGTAACCCGCAGGGAGATATTTAAAATTAGGTGGAACATAAGTTAATTTAATTAAACATAGTTTATGTAAGGATTTAAAGACATAATACTATAGATTTTGCATAAAGTTATATCAAGTACATAACCTTATTACTTCTACCACTTACTCCTACTCAGTGCCCCCCACTTTTTTATAGAGTCAAGCTCTTGTGATCAAAGATGTACTATAAGAAGTTTTAGGGGTAGTGATCAGTATATTAAATATCAAAGCTTTTAGAGTTTTACTTATTACAAAGACTGTGATGGTTAAAACTTCAATGGCCTTTAATGGTGTACCATAAGTGTATATTCTTGGTACACTTTTATTGTTTCAGATTCTACTGATCATGGAAAACAGATAAAAAAATAAACCATTAGAGGTTTATATTATATTATATTATATTATATATATTATAATATATATATAATTACTACTCCACAC